TTAAAAGAGAACTTTTTTTAAAAAAAAAATTTTTTTTATCTTTTTACTTTTTAGAAACTTTTATAGAATTGGGTTTGAAAGTAGCAATTCTAATGAATAGATAAGTTTTTTAAATTATCCTTCACGAATTTTTATTTTCTCAGTATATAATATTATATATATATATATTTATTTATTATAATAATAATAAGTATTTAATTATTATTATTATTTTAATATAAATATTCATGAGATTAATAAAATGCTTCTATACCATTATCCATCTACTTAATAATAGAAAGAGATTTCACCGAATATCAATAGTTAAATCATGAATACAGATAAATATCTAAACGATCGTCCTATAAGATCTCAAAAGCTCTTTGGGATTTAGTCAAATTTGAATGTTTAATAGACATAATAATCATCTAAATTATTGTTAGTTAATAAACTATTTTTATTAATTATGAAACATATATTTTTATATAATTAAAAATAGTTTAATATATAATTAATATATATATATATATATAGAGTTTAGAGGGAAACAAATAGAAATGAAAAATCAAAAACCATAAATAATTAAGATACTATAAAATAATGAAATATAAAAATATCTCATTTTATTAGAATAAAAAAAGTAATTGAATTTAACGGATAAATAATAACTAAATTTAATTAGAAATAAAAATGAAATATTTATGAAAATTAAAATAAAGAGTATATTTATTGTAAATTAATTAAAACATCTATATCTATCTTTTTTTGAAAAAAAAAAAAAAAAAGCTAGATTTAGATTTGATTCTTAAACTAATTTAATTAAATAATATTCAAATACAATTTAAATCAAATAAATAAAAAAAATTTTTATTGTATATTTAATTTTTATTTTGCGGCGGAAATTTTATTTGTGATTATTTATTAGGTTATATTATTATAAGAGGGATTTATTTTGGGTAAAAAAAAAATTTTTTTGGTTTCATTATTTTTTAAATTTAGTTATCCATAAATCAAATTTTAATAAAATATGGGGAAGATATTTTATAGCGTTTGATAAAAAAAATCTTTTTTATAACGTAGGTTGAGTAAATTTTAAATTTAAAATTATTAAAATATAAAAAATTAAATTTATAATGTGGGGAAGATATTATAAATTTAATTTTTGGGGGGTTATATTGTGTCTAATAATAAAATTTAAGTTTATTTAGCCTAATAAAAGATATGTATTATAAATTTTAATAGAAATAATAAATAATTAATTAATTAGTATACTGGGAAGATATTTTGGTATTAAATTATTTATTAAAAAATTTATAAATTAAATTAGGGGGGGGGACAAAAAAAAAAAAAAAAAAAAAAAAAAAAAAAAAAAAAAAAAAAAAAAAAAAAAAAAAAAAAAAAAAAAAAAAAAAAAAATTAAATTAAAAAAATTAAAAAAAAAAAAAAAAAAAAAAAAAAAAAAAAAAAAAAAAAAAAAAAAAAAAAAAAAAAAAAAAAAAAAAAAAAAAAAAAAAAAAAAAAAAAAAAAAAAAAAAAAAAAAAAAAAAAAAAAAAAAAAAAAAAAAAAAAAAAAAAAAAAAAAAAAAAAAAAAAAAAAAAAAAAAAAAAAAAAAAAAAAAAAAAAAATAAAAAAAAAAAAAAAAAAAAAATAAAAAAAAAAAAAAAAAAAAAAAAAAAAAAAAAAAAAAAAAAAAAAAAAAAAAAAAAAAAAATTATTTATTAAAAAATTTATAAATTAAATTATGAATTAGTTAATAGGGAAAATTTATTGAGTTCAATAAATTATTAATTAAATTTTGTAATTTTTTGTGTTAAAAACACTGCTATTTTTTATAAAAACTAGGAAGAAATCGTTTTTATTTTATACTTCTGTATTCACTAGGTTATATATGTCTATTTAAGTATTTACATGATAGTAAATTTTTTATTAAATATAAAAGTTTTATTCTAGCTGAAAAATTTATTATAAATATATTTTACATGTAAATTATTGTAAGAATGAATAATTAATTCTTAAAGATAAATTATATTTTTAATTCACAGTATTTAATTTTAATTTTTTTAAATAAATTTAGAATTAGTAATATTTTAAAGTATTGGTTAATATCGTGCCAGCTACCGCGGTTATACGAAAAATGCAAATAAATTATTTTAGTAAATAGTTAATTTTTTTTTAATTTAAATTTAATTAATAAATTATTAGGTGAAATTTTAATTTATTGAAATTTTTAGAAAATAATATGAAACTATGAAATTTAAATATTAAACTAGGATTAGATACCCTATTATTTTAAATGTAAATTAAATTACTAAAGTAGTAATAGATATGATCTTGAAACTTAAAGAATTTGGCGGTGTTTTAGTCTATTCAGAGGAACCTGTTCCGTAATCGATATTCCACGTTATACCTTACTTAATTTGGTAATCAGTATGTATACCGTCGTCATCAGAATGTCCTAATAGGGGAAAAATTTTCTTGATATAAAAATATATTTGATGTCAGATCAAGGTGCAGTTTATAATTAAGTGGAAATGGGTTACAATAATAAAATTTATATGGATTATAAAATGAAATTTTTATATGAAAGTGGATTTGATAGTAAATAAATAAATTAAAATTTATTGATTTTAGCTCTAAAACATGCACACATCGCCCGTCGCTCTCGTTAATTAAAATGAGATAAGTCGTAACATAGTAGATGTACCGGAAGGTGTATCTAGAAAGACAAATTGGAGCTTGAAAAGTTAAGCATTTCATTTACATTGAAAAGTTATCGTGCAATTCGATTTAATTTGATAATAATAAATTATTAATTGTATTTGATTAAAAAAAATTATTTAATAAAATCAATTTTATAAATAAAAATTTTAGTATTGGATATAGAAAAAATAATTTAAATGATAGTTAATTAGTATTGTAAAAGAAAATTGAAATATTTGAAAATATATTAATTTAAAAGTAAATTTTAAATATTGTACCTTGTGTATCAGGGTTTATTAATTAAAATATAGTAATTTATATTTCCCGATTTTAAGAGATCTAATAATATATTTTAGTTTACGTTTTATAGTAATTAAAAATATATTATTTGAAATGAAACGTTATTCGTTCTTAATTATATCTGGTTTTTTAAGAAATAAATTTAATTTAGATAATAAAAAATATTTATTTATTTATTTTTAAATAAATAGTTTTTATTATTAATATTTTAAGGGATAAGCTTTAAAATATGGCCTATAATTATTATTATAATTTAAAATTTATAGGCTTAGAAATAGTCATTAATTTAAAAAATGTTATAATTTATTTTAAATTAAAAATAATTTTTATTAATTTAGGTATTTTATTAAAATATATTTTATAATAGTTATAAAATAATAATAATGATAAAATTAGTATAAATAAGTTGTAGAGATATTATTAATTTATTAGGTTAAATTAAGGAACTCGGCAAATAAACGCTCGCCTGTTTAACAAAAACATGTCTTTTAGAAAATAATTTAAAGTCTAATCTGCCCACTGATATTTTAAAGGGCCGCGGTATTTTGACCGTGCAAAGGTAGCATAATAATTAGTCTTTTAATTGAAGGCTAGAATGAATGATTGAACGAGGTGTTGACTGTCTCAATTTAAATGAAATTATAATTTAACTTTTAAGTTAAAAGGCTTAAATAAAATTAAAGGACGAGAAGACCCTATAGAGCTTTATATTTATATAATAATTTATTTATAGTTATTTTTAAATTTTATTAAAATAAATATTTTGTTGGGGTGACAGGAAGATTTATTAAACTCTTTTTATTTTATTACAAAAATTATTGAATTATTGATCCAGTTTTACTGATTATAAGACTAAGTTACCTTAGGGATAACAGCGTAATTTTTTTTGAGAGTTCATATCGACAAAAAAGATTGCGACCTCGATGTTGGATTAAGGGTTATTTTTGGGTGTAGAAGTTCAAAGTTTAGGTCTGTTCGACCTTTGAATCCTTACATGATCTGAGTTCAGACCGGCGTAAGCCAGGTCGGTTTCTATCCTTAATAATAAATAAATATTTTAGTACGAAAGGACCAAATATTAAGAATAATTTCTTTTAATATGATTATTATTAATTTATTACTTTGGCAGATTAGTGCTATGAATTTAGAATTCATGTATGTAATTTTTTATTACAAGTAATACTTGATGATAATTGATTTTATTATACCTTTAATTGGCAGTTTATTATTAATTATTTGTGTGTTAGTAGGGGTTGCTTTTTTAACTTTGTTGGAGCGAAAGGTTTTAGGTTATATTCAAATTCGTAAAGGACCAAATAAAGTAGGATTTATAGGAATTCCTCAACCTTTTTGTGATGCTATTAAATTATTTACAAAGGAACAAACTTATCCTATTTTATCTAATTATGTGAGATATTATTTTTCTCCCATTTTTAGTTTATTTTTATCTTTAACTGTTTGATTAGTAATGCCTTATTTTACAAATTTGTATACTTTTAATTTAGGATTAATATTTTTTTTATGTTGTACAAGTTTAGGAGTATATACTGTTATAATTGCTGGATGATCTTCTAATTCTAATTATGCTTTACTAGGAGGGTTACGGGCTGTAGCTCAAACTATTTCTTATGAAGTAAGATTAGCTTTAATTTTATTATCTTTTGTTTTTTTGATTGGAAATTATAATTTAATATTTTTTTTTTATTATCAAAGTTATATTTGATTTATTATTATTACTTTTCCTTTAGCTTTATCGTGGTTTGCCTCTTGTTTGGCAGAAACTAATCGGACTCCTTTTGATTTTGCCGAAGGAGAGTCTGAATTAGTTTCTGGATTTAATGTAGAATATAGAAGAGGAGGGTTTGCTTTAATTTTTTTAGCAGAATATACTAGTATTTTATTTATAAGAATATTATTTAGTGTAATTTTTTTAGGATGTGATTTAATATCTTTTATATTCTTTATTAAGTTAACTTTTTTATCTTTTTTATTTATTTGGGTTCGTGGGACATTACCTCGGTTTCGGTATGATAAATTAATATATTTAGCTTGAAAAAGATTTTTACCTTTAGCTTTAAATTATTTAATTTTTTTTTTAGGTTTAAAAATTATATTAATTTATTTATATTAATGAAATATTTTTAGTAAAGTTAATAGAAAATTAAATTTCTATCTCATGTTTTCAAAACATATGCTTATTCAAGCTCATTAACTAATCTAATAAATTATCTCAAAATTTTCTTATAATTGGATTAATTAAATAATATGAAAAATATAAAACTGTTAAAATTTGTCCTGTAACTACATAAGGTTCTTCTACAGGGCGAGCTCCAATTCAAGTTAATAAAATGACAATAATTAATATAGATCAAAATAAAACTTGATTTAAAGGGTAAAATTGAATTCCTTGAAATTTTCTTAAATGAGTAAAAGGTAAAATTATTAAAATAGCAATTGATAATACTAAAGCAATAACTCCTCCAAATTTATTAGGAATTGAACGTAAAATTGCATAAGCAAATAAAAAATATCATTCAGGTTGAATATGTACTGGAGTAACAAGAGGATTAGCAGGAGTAAAATTATCCGGATCTCCTAATAAATATGGATTTAAAAGAGTTAGAACTGTTAAAATTATTAATAAAATAAAAAATCCTGTCAAATCCTTAAAAGTATAGTAAGGATGAAAAGGAATTTTATCTAAATTTCTGTTTAATCCTAAAGGATTATTTGATCCTGTTTGATGTAAAAATAATAAATGAATTATTGTCATAGCTGCTACAATAAAAGGCAATAAAAAATGAAAAGTAAAAAATCGAGTTAATGTAGCGTTATCAACTGCAAAACCTCCTCACAATCATTGAACTAATTCTGTCCCTAAGTATGGGATTGCCGATAATAAATTAGTAATAACAGTAGCCCCTCAAAATGATATTTGTCCTCAAGGTAATACGTATCCTATAAAAGCAGTCCCTATTACTAAAAATAGTAAAATTACACCTACTATTCAAGTAGGTGTGAATAAAAATGAATTATAGTATATTCCTCGACCTACATGTAAATATAAACAAATAAAAAAAAAAGAAGCCCCATTTGCATGTAAAGTTCGTAGTAATCAACCATAATTAACATCTCGGCAGATATGTGTAATTCTATCAAAAGCTAAATCAATATGAGCTGTATAATGTATTGCTAAAAATAATCCTGTGGCAATTTGAATAATTAAACATAATCCTAATAAAGATCCAAAATTTCATCAAGTTGAAATATTTGAAGGAGCAGGTAGATCAACTAAAGCATTATTAGCAATTTTAAATAAAGGGTGGTGAGATCGAATAGGTTTATTCATTAGTTTTTTTGTCGAAGAGGACCATAAAAAATATTTGTAATTTTAACAATTACAATTAAAGTTAAAAATAAATAATTGATTAATATAATAGTAATAAATCTTGTTGGAAAATTATATAATTTTGTTAAATTTAAAGAATTTTCATTTATATTTAAAAAGGAAATTTTATTTATAATTTCTATATCAAAATTTATAAAATTAAAAATTCATAAATTTTGATCAATAATAAAAAATATTATAATTCTAATTATAATTCTAAAAATTGCAATAAAAGTTAGTTTAAAAGAGAAAGTAAATATTTCATTCGAAGCTAATCTTGTTATATAAATGAATAAAATAAGTATTCCTCCTAAAAACACTAAAAATAGAATATATGAAAATCAAAAAGTTTTTGTTACTAACCCTGAAATTATACAAATTAGTAAAGTTTGAATTAATAAAATTAATCCTATAGCCAAAGGGTGATTTATTTGTGTAAAAATAAAACTAAAAATCATATTTAAAGATAGAAATAAAAATTGAAAAATGTCAGAGAATAGTTTAAGTAAAATATTAGTTTTGGGGATTAATGATAAAGAAGTCTCTTTTTCTCTGAAGTCTTAGAAAAAAAATTTTTATTTTTGATTTACAAGACCAATGTTTTATGTAAACTACTAAGACTAATGATAATATATGTTTTAATATCTATTTCTATGTTTGTAAGAGGGGTGACTGTTTTTTCCTCAAAGCGAAAGCATTTATTAGTTACTTTATTAAGTTTAGAATTTATTGTATTAAGATTATTTTTTATTATATTTATATATCTAAATTTTTATGATTATGAAACTTATTTTTCAATAATATTTTTAGTTTTTAGTGTTTGTGAAGGAGCTTTAGGATTAGCTATTTTAGTGTCTATAATTCGCACTCATGGAAATGATTTTTTTCAATCATTTAGAATTTTGCAATGTTAAAATTTTTTATTGCTTTAATATTTATGATCCCGATATGTTTTTTAAAAAATAGATACTGAATGGTTCAAAATGTTTTATTTATTATTACTTTTATTTTCATAAGATTTGGGTTTTATTTATCTTATTGGGGAAATTTAAGATATTTTATAGGTTGTGATATAATATCTTATGGTTTGATTTTATTAAGATTTTGAATTTGTACTTTAATATTTACCGCTAGTGAATCTATTAATAAAAATAATTTTTATAAGAATTATTTTAGTTTAATAATTTTAATACTATTAATTTTATTATATTGTACTTTCAGAAGTTTTAATTTATTTATATTTTATTTATTTTTTGAAGGGAGATTAATTCCTACCTTATTTTTAATTATTGGGTGAGGATATCAGCCAGAGCGTTTGCAAGCAGGTGTTTATTTACTTTTTTATACTTTATTAGCTTCTTTACCTTTATTACTAGGTATTTTTTTTATTTATAAAAGAAGAGGTTCTTTAAATATATTTATATTAAACAATTTAAATTATATAAATTTTTTAATATATTTGTGTATAATCATAGCTTTTTTAGTTAAAATGCCTATATTTTTAGTGCATCTATGATTACCAAAGGCTCATGTTGAAGCTCCTGTCGCAGGTTCGATAATTTTAGCAGGAGTATTACTAAAATTAGGGGGTTACGGTTTATTACGAGTTTTTAGTTGTTTATCTTTTTTAGGTTTAAAATTTAATTTTATTTGAATTAGTGTGAGATTATTAGGGGGGGTTTTAGTTAGATTAATTTGTTTACGTCAAACTGATTTAAAGTCATTAATTGCTTACTCTTCTGTTGCTCACATAGGAATTGTTTTAGGTGGATTAATAACTATAAATTATTGAGGATTTTGTGGTTCTTATACTTTAATAATTGCTCATGGATTATGTTCTTCTGGTTTATTTTGTTTAGCTAATATTTCTTATGAGCGTTTAGGTAGACGAAGATTATTAATTAATAAGGGTTTAATAAATTTTATACCTAGTATAACTTTATGATGATTTTTATTAAGCTCTTCTAATATAGCAGCCCCTCCTTCTTTGAATTTATTAGGTGAGATTAGATTATTAAATAGAATTATCTCTTGATCTTGGGTTTCTATAATTTCTTTAATATTATTATCTTTTTTTAGTGCTGCTTATACTTTGTATTTATTTTCTTATAGACAACATGGAAAATTTTATTCTGGTTTATATTCTTGTTCTATAGGGTATGCTCGTGAATATTTATTATTATTTCTTCATTGATTTCCTTTAAATTTGTTGATTTTAAAAAGAGAATCATGTATGCTTTGATTATACTTAAATAGTTTAAATAAAAACATTGATTTGTGATATCAAAAATATGAGTAATCATTTTAGGTCGTGATAGAAATTTTATCCATTTGTTTAATTAGATTTATTATTTTATTAATTATTAGTTTAACTTGTTTTTTTAGAGGTATTTATTTTTTATTAAATAATTTAGTTTATTTTATTGAATGAGAATTATTAAGTTTAAATTCTTCTTCTATTGTTATAACTATTTTATTTGATTGAATGTCTCTTTTATTTATAAGATTTGTTTTATTTATTTCTTCTTTAGTAATTTTTTATAGAAAGGAATATATAAGAGGAGATATTAATATCAATCGTTTTATTTTATTAGTATTAATATTTGTTTTATCCATAATATTATTAATTATTAGTCCAAATTTAATTAGTATTTTATTAGGATGGGATGGGCTAGGTTTAGTTTCTTATTGTTTAGTTATTTATTATCAAAATGTTAAGTCTTATAATGCAGGAATGTTAACAGCATTATCTAATCGTATTGGAGATGTTATACTTTTATTAGCTATTGCTTGAATATTGAATTTTGGAAGTTGAAATTATATTTTTTATTTAGAATGTATAAAAAGAAGTTTTGAAATAATATTAATTGGTTTATTAGTAATAGTAGCTGCAATAACTAAAAGAGCTCAAATTCCTTTCTCTTCTTGATTACCTGCAGCAATAGCTGCTCCTACGCCTGTTTCTGCTTTAGTTCATTCTTCTACTTTAGTAACTGCAGGTGTTTATCTATTAATTCGTTTTAATATTTTATTAATAGATACTTTTTTAGGAAAATTCTTACTTTTAGTTTCTGGATTAACAATATTTATGGCGGGATTAGGCGCCAATTTTGAGTTTGATTTAAAAAAAATTATTGCTTTATCAACTTTAAGTCAATTAGGATTAATAATAAGAATTTTATCAATAGGATTTGCAAAGTTAGCTTTTTTTCATTTATTAACCCATGCTTTGTTTAAAGCTTTATTATTTATATGTGCTGGAGCTGTCATTCATAATATGAAGGATTCTCAAGACATTCGAAATATAGGAAGATTAGTTAATCAAATACCTTTAACTTCAAGTTGTTTTAATATTGCAAATTTAGCCTTGTGCGGTATACCTTTCTTAGCTGGGTTTTATTCAAAGGATTTAATTTTAGAAATTGTATGTTTATCTAATTTAAATATGTTTAGTTTTTTTTTATATTTTTTTAGTACCGGCTTAACTGTTTGTTATTCCGTTCGTTTAGTTTATTATTCAATAAGTGGAGATTTTAATAGAAGAAGTTTACATCCTTTAAATGATGAGGGGTGAATTATACTTCGTGGAATGCTTGGTCTATTGATTATAGCCATTTTAGGAGGAAGAATATTAAGATGATTAATTTTTCCTAATCCAAGAATAATTTGTTTACCTATTTATTTAAAATTACTAGCTTTATTTGTAAGAATTTTAGGAGGCTGATTTGGGTATGAAATTTCTAAATTTTCTTTAAGTTGATCAATAAAATCGTTAAATTTATATACAATTAGAGTTTTTATAGGTTCAATATGAAATATGCCTATTATTTCTACTATTATAATTAATTATCATCCTTTAAAATTAGGGCAATTAATTATTAAAAGTGGGGATCAAGGTTGAAGAGAATATTTTGGAGGCCAAAAAATTTATTCAAATTTAAAATCAAATTCAATTTTTAGCCAATTTTTACAAAATAATGATTTAAAAATTTATTTAGTTAGATTTGTTTTTTGAATCATTATTTTAATATTTTTATATATTTATTCAAATAGCTTATATAGAGCGTGACACTGAAGATGTTAATGAGATTTTTTTAATCTTTGGATATCTATAAAGATGTAAATCTTATTTTTACAGTGAAAATGTAAGGTTTTAGTTAAACTATATAAATAGAAATATTAATGGAATTAAACCACTAAAGAAAGAAGTTAGCAGCTTCTTCTTGAACTTCATATTTCCTTAATTGGAATAAAATATTCAATTTTATTATTAACAGTAATATGCCTCTTCTTTGGCTTCAATTAAAGAATAAGGATAATAATTATCTAAGATTAGGTCGAAACTAATTGCAATATATCGCTTCAATATTCATACTAAGACTGATCTAATAAATACCTTTTGAATGCAAATCAAATGTTATATTTAACTACGGTCCTATTAATTAGCTCATTCTAATGCACCTTGATTTCATTCATGATATAGTCCGATTAATAAAATAATTAAAAAAAATAATCCAACTAAACTTCATATAATAATGTTTGAAAAGGAAAAAATTATAATTATTGGCAATAAAAGAGCAATTTCTACATCAAAAATAAGAAAAATAACAGCAATTAGAAAAAATCGTAAAGAAAAAGGTAAACGTGCAGGTCTTTTGGGATCAAATCCACATTCAAAAGGAGATCTTTTTTCTCGATCAATAATTGTTTTTTTAGATAGGAGTGAAGCTAAAATTATTACGATTATAGATAAAGAAATTAATATAATTGCTATAAAAAAAATAATAATGATTACTTATACTAAATTAAATTTAGTCCTTATGATTGGAAGTCATATATACTTTTATACTATATAAGTATCTACCTCATCAATAAATAGAGATATATAAAAATAATCAAACAACATCAACAAAATGTCAATATCAGGCTGCTGCTTCAAAACCAAAGTGATGTGTATTAGAAAAATGATAATATATATGTCGAATTAAACAAACTAATAAAAAAGTTGTTCCGATAATTACATGCAATCCATGAAATCCTGTTGCTATAAAAAAAGTTGATCCGTAAACTGAGTCGGAAATTGTAAAAGATGCTTCTATATATTCATATCCTTGTAAAATAGAAAAATAAACTCCTAAAATAACTGTTAATAATAAACCTTGAAATGCTTGTGAATGATTTCCTTCTATAAGTCCATGATGGGCTCATGTTACTGTTATTCCAGATGATAATAAAATAGCTGTGTTTAAAAGTGGGATTTGGAAGGGATTAAAGGCATAAATTCCAATAGGAGGTCAAATTGCTCCTAATTCAATTGCTGGAGATAATCTTCTATGAAAAAAAGCTCAAAAAAATGAAATAAAAAAAAATACTTCTGAAATAATAAATAAAATTATTCCTCATCGTAACCCTAAAGTTACTACTAATGTATGTAATCCTTGAAAAGTCCCTTCTCGGGAGATATCTCGTCATCATTGATATATTGTTAATAAAGTAATAATTAATCCTAAAAATAATAAATCTGGGTTAAATTGATGGAATCATTTAACTATACCTGAAACTGTAATTATAGCTCCTAAAGCTCCTGTTAAGGGTCAAGGACTATAATCAACTAAATGAAAAGGGTGATTTGCATGAGTGGACATTAGTTAACTTCTCTAGAATATAAAGTTCTTAATACTGCGAATACATAAGATTGAATAATTGCTACAGCACATTCAAGAACTAATAAGGCAATTTGAGCAATAATTAATAATGATAAAATTGAATAGGATAATGAAGGTCCGGTATTTCCTAGTAAAGTTAATAATAAATGACCTGCAATTATATTAGCTGCTAATCGAACGGCTAAAGTTCCAGGGCGAATAATATTTCTAATTGTTTCAATGCATACTATAAAAGGCATTAAAACAGCAGGAGTCCCTTGAGGGACTAAGTGAGCAAATATATGTTGGGTATGGTTAATTCAACCATAAATTATAAAACTCAATCATAAAGGTAAGGCTAATGATAAAGTTAAGGTTAAATGACTTGAGCTTGTAAAAATATATGGAAATAATCCTAAAAAATTATTAAATAAAATGATAGAAAATAAAGAAATAAATATAAAGGATCTACCGACATGTCCTGTTGGACCAAGTAAAGTTTTAAATTCATTATGAAGGGTAAGTATAATATTGTTTCAAATTAAATTGTAACGTGAAGGGATTAATCAATATAATGAAGGAATTATTAATAAGCCTAAGAAAGTTCTTATTCAATTAAGGGATAAATTTAAAATATTTGTTGAGGGGTCAAAAACAGAAAATAAGTTAGTTATCATTTTCAATTTAAAGGTAAAGAAGAAATTTTATTAATTTCTTTAATATTGTTTGATTTAGGAGAATAAGAATAATAATTTATTACATTGAATAATAGTAAAATTAAAGAAAATATAATAAATAAACTTAATCAATTAATAGGGGCTATTTGTGGAATTAAAGAATATTAGATTATAACTAATAATTTTAGCTTGACATACTAATGTTAATTTAACTAATTCTTTCATTAGAAGTAGATGCTACGCTACTATTATGTGGTTTAAGAGACCAATACTTGCTTTCAGTCATCTAATGAAGCAGCTCTTATTGCTGAAATTCATTTAATAAATGTATTTGTTGTCACTCTTTCAATAACAATAGGTATAAATCTATGGTTAGCTCCACAAATTTCAGAACATTGACCAAAAAATAATCCAGGTCGATTAATTAAAAAACTTGTTTGATTTAAACGGCCAGGGGTTGCATCAACTTTTACTCCTAAAGCTGGGATAGTTCATGAATGAAGGACATCTGCTGCTGAAACTAATATTCGAATTTGGGTATTTATTGGTAAAACAGCTCGATTATCTACGTCTAATAATCGAAATCCGTCAACGTTTAATTCATTTGATGGAATCATATATGAGTCAAATTCTAATGAAATAAAATCAGAATATTCATAACTTCAATATCATTGATGTCCAATTGTTTTTAAAGTAATAGCAGGGTCTCTAACTTCATCTAATAAATATAATAATCGTAATGAAGGTAAGGCAATAAAAATTAATGTAATAGCGGGAAGAATTGTTCAAATTACTTCAATTCCTTGACTTTCTAGTAGATATCGATTTGTGTAAGTATTAAAAAATAATGATCTTATTATGTATCCCACTAAAACTGTGATTATAATAACAATTAATATTGTATGGTCATGAAAAAATGTTAATTGTTCTATTAAAGGAGAAGCACTATTTTGTAAGCCTAAGTTTCTTCATGTAGACATTAGTTTTCTAATAAAAGAAAAAATCTTTATATATAGAGCTTAAATCTATTGCACTAATCTGCCATATTAGAAGTTAGAAAGTATTGGTAATTCAGAATAACTATGTTCGGCAGGCGGTATATTTTGATACCACTCAATAGAAGTTGATAAATTAATAGGATAAAGAATTGATCGATTAGTAATTATACTTTCTCAAATAATAAATAGAAATATTAAAACTCCGATAAAAGAAATAATTCTACCAATTGATGATACAATATTTCAAGTTGTGTAAGCATCTGGATAATCAGAATATCGTCGAGGTATCCCTGCTAATCCTAAAAAATGTTGAGGAAAAAAGGTTAAATTTACTCCAATAAATATAATTAAAAATTGAATTTTTAATCATTGAGGGTTTATAGCTAATCCAGTAAAAAGAGGGTATCAGTGAATAAATCCTGCTATAATAGCAAAAACAGCTCCTATTGATAAGACGTAGTGAAAATGAGCTACTACATAATAAGTATCATGTAAAATAATGTCTAATGAAGAGTTAGCTAATACAACACCAGTTAATCCCCCTACAGTAAATAAAAATACAAACCCAAGAGCTCATAATAAAGAAGGGCTATAAGTAAATTGAGATCCGTGCAGTGTTGCTAATCATCTAAAAATTTTAATCCCTGTTGGGACAGCAATAATTATTGTAGCTGATGTAAAATAAGCTCGAGTATCAACATCCATTCCTACTGTAAATATATGATGAGCTCAAACAACAAATCCTAATAATCCAATTGCTAACATAGCGTAAATTATTCCTAATGTTCCGAAAGTTTCCTTTTTACCTGATTCTTGTGAAATAATATGAGAAATTATTCCAAATCCTGGTAAAATTAAAATATAAACTTCTGGGTGTCCAAAAAATCAAAATAAATGTTGGTATAAAATAGGGTCTCCTCCTCCCGCAGGGTCGAAAAAAGAAGTATTAAGATTTCGATCTGTAAGAAGTATTGTAATAGCTCCTGCTAAAACAGGTAATGATAAAAGTAATAATAAAGCAGTAATAGCTACTGATCATACAAATAAAGGTATTCGATCAAGAGTTATACCTGTTGATCGTATATTAATTACTGTAGTAATAAAATTTACTGCTCCTAAAATAGAAGAAATACCAGCTAAATGTAAAGAAAAAATAGCTAAGTCAACTGAAGCTCCAGCATGAGCAATAGTTGATGACAGTGGTGGGTATACTGTTCATCCAGTTCCAGCTCCATTTTCAACTAAAGAGCTAGTGAGTAATAAGGTTAAAGAAGGGGGTAAAAGTCAAAATCTTATATTATTTATTCGAGGGAAAGCTATATCAGGGGCTCCTAATATTAAAGGAACTAATCAATTTCCAAATCCTCCAATTAAAATTGGCATAACTATAAAAAAAATTATTACAAAAGCATGAGCTGTTACAATAACATTGAAAATTTGGTCATCTCCAATTAAAGCACCAGGTTGTCCTAATTCTGCTCGGATTAATAATCTTAGGGATGTTCCCACTATACCTGATCAAGCACCAAAAATGAAATATAAAGTTCCAATATCTTTATGATTTGTGGAAAAAAGCCATTTTCGCAATGGATAAAATGGCTGAAATTTAGGCATTAAACTGTAAATTTAATTATGAGGTTTACCTCTTTTATCAATTTTAAGCTTTATAGTCAATTTATGATATTAGACTGCAATTCTAAAGGAGTGTTTTTTATACTAAGGCTTAAAGATAAACTCTTTATTTATAATTTTGAAGACTATTAGTTTAATTAACTTAAAGCCTTCTTAAAAAATATTAAATATAAAAGTAATCAAAAATAAACCTGCGATTGAAAAAATGGATAAAATAAGAGTGAAATAATTTAAATTATTTTGATTTAAATTAAAAGTTCATTTTAATTCTGCGTTAGCTATTATGAATGAAGAATAAGTAATTCGTAAATAAAAATATAATGTAATTAATGTTATTGTAACTATTACTGAAATAAGAAAAATATGATTTCTTTCAACTAAATTTTGGATAATAATTCATTTTGGTAAAAATCCTAAGAAAGGGGGAAGACCTCCTAAGGATAATAAAGAAATTATTAAACAAAATTTCACAAGAGGTGAATTAGAAAGGGAAAATATTTGATTTAAATGAAATATCTTAAATGAATTGAATAGTAAAATAATGGATAAAGAAAGAATTGAATATAAAGTAAAATATAAGAAAAATGTGTTTTCTCCTGTAATTAATGCTCCTAACATTCATCCAATATGATTAATTGATGAGTATGCTATTAATTTTCGAAGGGAGGTTTGATTTAAACCCCCTAAAGATCCTACTATTACTGAAATGATAATAACAATAAAAATAATGTTTTTTTCTCAGCAATAAGAAATTAATATTAAAGGTGCAATTTTTTGCCACGTTATTAAAATAAATCTATTAAATCAAGTTAACCCCTCTATGACTCCTGGAAATCAAAAATGAAAAGGGGCTGCCCCTATTTTTAATAAAAGAGAAGAGTTAATTATTAAATTAATAATATAATTGCTTTCTGGGAAGTTAAAAGCAAAAAAATTATTTTGATTTAATAAAATTACTGAAAATAAAAGGGTTGAAGAAGCTAAAGCTTGAGTTAAAAAATATTTAAGAGAGGATTCTGTAGCTATTAAATTATTTGAATTAGTCATTAAGGGAATAAATGACAATAAGTTAATTTCTAAACCTATCCAAGCTCCTATTCAAGAATTAGAAGAGATTGAAATTAATGTTCCTCTAATTAAGGTTATTAAAAATAAAAATTTAGAGGGGTTTAAAAACATTAAAAAGAAGAAGATTTATAACTTCTATAATTAGGGTATGAACCTAATAGCTTAGTTAGCTTATCTTTTTATTACAATAATATATTTTGGTGTAAGATGCACAAAAGTTTTTGAAACTTTTAGAAATAGTTTAATTCTGTTAAATATAATGAAGGTAAAAGTTAATTTTACTTGGTTTACCCTATCAAGATAATCCTTTAATCAGGCACTTCATT